TAATATTTCGTTTTCTAATTTTAATTCGTTTTTTTCTCGATTGTATTCTTTTTTCAACACTAATATTGACAACAGTGTATCAAACAAATATAATCCGATCGTGAATAAAAAAATCGATCCATTTATTCATGTTCCATGGGCTTTTTTTACTTCATCAAATGGCGGGTTCGTTGAATTTTCTGTGATACAACAAACAAGAAGTTATTTTTTGATTCAAAAGTAAATAGAAATAATAAAAAAAATAATGTATGTATAATGTATAACATAGTAGACAAAGAGGTGGTCTATCATTGTTCATTTTTCTTTTTTATTTGATAAAATTTTTTCTATTTTCATTTGATCTGTTCATTTGTATGTTCAGAATCGATTCGTCTTTGACATTTTTAATTTTTTTATTTTTACTTTTCCGTTTTAATGTAATATTTTATTAGACAATTCAATCTTTTTATTTTTATTGTTTTTATTGTTTGTTTTTATTGCGATTGGATATACACATCCTATTTTTTTTATTAGGGTTGCTAACTCAATGGTAGAGTACTCGGCTTTTAAGCGCGACTCCGTTTTTTACACATTTCTATGAAGCAATTGGTTCGTCCATACCATCGGTAGAGTTTGTAAGACCACGACTGATCCAGAAAGGAAGGAATGGAAAAAGCAGCATGTCGTATCAATGGCGAATTCTAAAAATATTCCATTCTTATTGAATCCGGCCCAAATTTTTGTTTGAATTCTTGTCTTGGAACAAAAAAATGAAGTTTGGTTGAATTAATAAAGGGATAGAGCTTGACGGCTCCAATTTTAGGGAAACAAAAAGCAACGAGCTTTCATTTTAAATTTGAATGATTACCCCATCTAATTGTATGTTAAAAAGAGATTAGTGCTTGATGTGGGAAAAGCTTTTCCCACGAATGGATTATTTATTTTTGTTATGAGTCCTAACTATTAGCTATTCTCCATTATGTTATGGGGTAGCGATAAATGTGTAGAAGAAAGAGTATATTGATAAAGATATTTTTTTTTTTCCAAAATCAAAAGAGCGATTGATCTGAGAAAAAAAAAATAAAGGATTTCTAACTAGCTTCTTATCCTAGAACAATTAGATGGAAAAAGCGAGGAGAGAGAGTCCGTTGATGGGTTTTACTTGTTTTCTAGGTATCTATTTTCGTTTTTTTTATTCTAATAATTCAAATATATAATAGAATACCCTGTTTTGACCGTATCGCACTATGTATCATTTGATAATCCAATGAATCCCGGATCCTTTGACTAAATTAAATCGAATTTTTAAAATGGAGGAATATCAAGTATATTTACAACTAAATAGATCTCGTCAACAGGACTTCCTATACCCACTTATTTTTCGGGAGTATATTTATGGACTCGCTTATAGTCATGATTTAAATAGATCTATTTTTGTAGAAAATGTAGGTTATGACAATAAATCTAGTTTACTAATTGTAAAACGTTTAATTACTCGAATGTATCAACAGACTCATTTGATTATTTCTACGAATGATTCTAACAAAAATCCATTTTTGGGGTATAATAATCATTTTTATTCTCAAATAATATCAGAGGGTTTTGCCGTCGTCGTGGAAATTCCATTTTCCCTACAATTAAGCTCTTCCTTAGAGGAGGCAGAAATCGTAAAATCTTATAATAATTTGAGATCAATTCATTCAATTTTTCCTTTTTTCGAAGATAAATTTACATATTTAAATTATGTGTCAGATATACGAATACCCTATCCTATCCATCTGGAAATCTTGGTTCAAACCCTTCGATACTGGGTGAAAGATCCCCCTTTCTTTCATTTATTAAGGTTGTTTATTTATTACTATTGTAATTGGAATAGTCTTATTACTCCAAAAAAATCGATTTCTACTTTTTCAAAAAGGAATACAAGATTTTTCTTGTTCCTATATAATTTTTATGTATATGAATACGAATCTATCTTCCTTTTTCTACATAACAAATCCTCTAATTTACGATTCAAATCTTTTAGCGTTCTTTTTGAGCGAATCTTTTTCTATGCAAAAATAGAACATCTTGTGGAAGTCTTTGCTAAGGATTTTTCGTCGACCTTATCATTCTTCAAGTTCAAGGATCCCTTCATTCATTATGTTCGATATCAAGGAAAATCTATTCTGGCTTCAAAGAATGCACCTCTTTTGATGAATAAATGGAAATACTATTTTTTCCATTTATGGCAATGTCATTTTTATGTTTGGTCTCAACCAGGAACGATCCATATAAACCAATTATCCGAACATTCATTTCACTATTTGGGCTATTTTTCAAATGTGCGGCTAAATCTTTCAGTAGTACGGAGTCAAATGCTACAAAATTCATTTCTAATCGAAATTGTTATGAAAAAGTTTGATACAATAGTTCCAATTATTCCTCTAATTAGATCATTGGCTAAAGCGAAATTTTGTAATGTATTAGGGCATCCCATTAGTAAGCCGGTCTGGGCCGATTCATCCGATTTTGATATTAT